CACATCCCCTCTTACTTTTTTCTTTTGTTTTGAGATTCGGATCTTATTATGATATCATTCCTTATTTTCTTTAAATTTATACTAGATTAATTTATTAGATAGTGATTACTATCTCGAAAAAAGTATTTTCTTTTTTACCTTTTCTTACCTATAGGAAACCCATATTTGATCCAATCAAATTGATTTTATCATTTCTGTCTCGGCAATTCAATATAGAAAGATATATATGGGGTATATATCTTTCTCTTCCTGCCATTTCCCCACGCAATGGGGGATACTTGAAGGGTCGATTATTTTTTTTCTTAACTTCCCCCTTACGAATGAAAGCCGAGGAATGTCTGATTAGTTATAACTAATCAATCAAATTTGAAAGAAATATAGAATTCAAAATATATAGGATAGAAAATATAGAAGTGTAACAAAAATAATTTCAAATGCCATGTGAATTCAAAATAAAAAAGAAAATTTGACTAGACTCTCTAAAAATATTTAAGATTGACTATCGAATAGAATAATATTCTAATTGTATTCGAATTAAGAATTGTGATAAAGAAATCAAAATTCTATATCGCTATATAAATCGTTATGTTCTATAATATCCAATATTTATTGGGAATTATAGATTTCTAGAGACACTATAGTATAGTGTATTGAATTAGTGTATTGAATTCCTATGCATAGAAAATTTTTATTATGTGGGCCCGCTTAGCTCAGAGGTTAGAGCATCGCATTTGTAATGCGATGGTCATCGGTTCGATTCCGATAGCCGGCTTTTTTCTATTTTTCCTTTTTTTATTCAAGAAAAACAGATAATCTTCCTTTGGAATTTGAAATCAAAGAATATTGAAAAAGTGTCTTCCCCTCTTTCCAAAATCCATGCATGAATTTATTAAGTTATAGATTAAGTTATAGGTTAACTTATAGTGAACTCCCAACTGTGTCAGGAAAAGGATCTTATATATATACTAATATATTACTAATATATAATTATTATATAATAATGGAAAGTTTGGATATTTATCCAATTTATCTCATTCTTCTTTTCTTTATAGTACAAGTACACTACTTCTTTTCAAAAAAAAAAGAATGAAATGAATTCTAAATAAGAATAAGGAGTCTTTATGTCGCGTTACCGAGGACCTCGTTTCAAAAAAATACGCCGCCTGGGGGCTTTACCAGGACTAACTAATAAAAGGCCTAAAGCCGGAAGTGATCTTAGAAACCAATCCCGTTCCGGGAAAAAATCTCAATATCGTATTCGACTAGAAGAAAAACAAAAATTGCGCTTTCATTATGGTCTTACAGAACGACAATTACTTAAATACGTTCGTATCGCCGGAAAAGCCAGGGGGTCAACAGGTCAAGTTTTACTACAATTACTTGAAATGCGTTTGGATAATATCCTTTTTCGATTGGGTATGGCTTCGACTATTCCCGCAGCCCGCCAATTAGTTAACCATAGACATATTTTACTGAATGGGCGTATAGTAGATATACCAAGTTATCGCTGCAAACCCCGAGATATTATTACGGCGAAGGATGAACAAAAATCCAGAACTCTGATTCAAAATTCTCTCAACTTCTCTCCTCAGGCAGAAATGCCAAACCATTTGACCCTTTACCCATTCCAATATAAAGGAGTAGTCAATCAAATAATAGAGAGTAAATGGATCGGTTTGAAAATAAACGAATTGCTAGTCGTAGAATATTATTCTCGTCAGACTTAAACCTAAACTCAAATAGGGTTCGGGCAATTTTATTCCCTTTCGTCAAATTAAATTAACCTAAGGTTAAGCAAGAAAAATACGGGTTTGATCCCGATTTTATCCCATTTATGTATCACAGCCCGCGGGGCTATTTTCATATTCTTTCCAGTATTCTTCCTAGTCATGGCAATTCGGAATAGAGAATCTATATCAATGAAAGGTCTAACTGGTGGAATAAAGGTCTCCATTGCTATTTGATCCGGTGTTTTTAATAAAAAAATCAAATGGGTTAAGTGAAGGTACGGAAAGAGAGGGATTCGAACCCTCGGTAAACAAAAGCCTACATAGCAGTTCCAATGCTACGCCTTGAACCACTCGGCCATCTCTCCTACACAATTCTCTTACATAATGATTATGAACCAAAAACCGAGTGAATAGTGAGTTCTTCATATTCCATATATTCCATTCTAGATTATTGGATAGATACGACCAATCCATTTTAACTATATACTATATAGTATATATATATATGACTATTCCAAATAAAAATAGAAAATTTTTCATCAAAGTAAAGAAAGAGCCTTCTTTTCAGGCTCCAGGATAAAGAGACAGTTGTTTTCTTACGAATTTTTTTTAATTAATTAAATTAAAAGAGGGATTCGTGTTTGCAAAAATGACTCCTACTATTTCGAATCGATTTAATCAATGAATTAGAACGAATCAACTGATTGATAGGTCTAGATTTTTTAGACTAGGGTTAATCGATACTTTTATATCATAATTATGATAATTCTATATAGACTACGATTCCATAACTTACAAATTCTCAAATTTCTTTGAGGTTTTAGAGTTCTCAACACCAAATCCCTTCCCCTACTTACCCCTCTATTCTAGATTCATAAAACATTTTGTATAGTGGATTGTAGACCTGCTATGTACATAACATCAAAAAGGGGTGGTTATTCTATTTTCATAATAGAATTATTATTTGATCTTTTTCTTCTTTGTATCATAATTCAATCAAAATTTCTCGAGTTACTCGAATCTGTAACTTCAATGAAATTGGAATAGTTCCCCTCGTTGGTATACTACTACATCAAATTAGGTTGAACTATTTCTTATTGATTCCTGTCAAAAAGAAACAATTGGAATAGAAGGCCCATAATCTTTTTTTTTTCAATCAACCCGTTTTTATGTTATTTCGTACTGTATAAGTCTTTTCCTTGTGGGATAATTTTCTCACGAGAAGGGAATGAGAAGAATTATAAAATGGATTGCTAGCTATGCCTAGATCGCGGATAAATGGAAATTTTATCGATAAGACCTTTTCAATTGTAGCCAATATCTTATTGCAAATAATTCCGACAACCTCAGGAGAAAAGGAGGCATTTACCTATTACAGAGATGGTGTGATTTGATTCTTTTTTTTTTCATATCTCTCGGTCTTACGAGAAAGACACACGATCCGGGAAAATTTTTGAAATAAATCTACGCCTGTTGAAGGTGAAGTTTGAAAATAGAACAATTCCTTCTATCGTGTATCCTCGATTAATGCAACCTCAGATGCTATGTTTCAATTTTTGATTCTAGTATTGAGCGAAAGGTTACACCTAGAGGTTCTGTATTATGGGGCAATCCTACTACACTAGTACCAATGGACAGCATAAGGGAAGAAGCACTACACCTAGTAATCAACAACACGAAAACCTTGTTCGAAATTACCCCTTTCCTTATTGGGCCCGGGACTAAAAGAATGGTTGAGACAACAAATATCCATCTCGTTCGTACTTTGGATACCAATAGAACCATCGAAGGTTGTTGAAGTGACTAATTCCTGGAAATTAGGAAGCGTTGAAAACAAAGAAATTGTTCGAGTTCTGATTTCTATCTAGTCGCAACACGCTTGATGTTAAGAAAAGCTCTCTTGCAGAAGGGTTGGCTAGAGATTTCTTGTAAAAACACTAGCCCTGCTCAGTCCATAATGAGAATATTTTCATCTTTTTTGATTTCATGTATTATTCTCCTTATGCACATAAGGGAGGAGCCGTATGAGATGAAAATCTCGCGTACGGTTCTGGAACGGAGATTCTTTTAATTGAATGGCGACCGTAACGGATGTCAGCTCAATCCGAAGGAAATTATGCAGAAGCTTTACAGAATTATTATGAAGCTATGCGACTAGAAATCGATCCCTATGATCGAAGTTATATACTCTATAATATAGGTCTTATTTATACAAGTAATGGAGAACATACGAAAGCTTTGGAATATTATTTTCGAGCACTAGAACGAAATCCATTCTTACCACAAGCTTTTAATAATATGGCCGTGATCTGTCATTACGTGCGACTATCTTCACTATAGAAGTAAAAAAACAAAAAAAAAAGGCTTTCTACATATGCATCGTCTAAAACAACGATTTTTATCAGCTGTAGCAAAGAAAGAAACTTCATAAAAGTTGAAATATGAAGAAATAGATATACCTAGCTACTTTTTCTATGGATAAAAAAAAGAATCGAATTGGTAGAGGAAGCACCGTAAAGATCAATTAGCAAGGTTTGGGGCCGCTGCAATAATAACTGCGTACTTATGTCATGATGGTAGATATACTTATCTCATGATGTGAGATAAAAATTAGGAATCCACTTATGTAATAGAGTTGATCCCCTAAAGTCTTGAGCAGCGGTGTAGGATCAGATCCCAAAGATAGTAAGTCTTTTCTTTCTTAGGGGGGAAAGTCTTTTTCAAAGATTCTATATAAATTTCTATAGGAAACCGAGATAGTTACCTTTCAGAAAATTCTAAAGATAGGAAGAATTTTTTATTCTGAAGGTGGGAAAAAAGATAAAACGAAAGAAAACGGATTATTAATCCAAATTTCAGTTTAAAACTCATGTAATGAATCTCTTTGGTTAACCCGAAAAATGGGATAGATCCATGAGAAATCCCATTCGTTAGATATGATAACGGGACACCAAAAGAATTGATGAGCCGTATGAGGTAGGAAACTCTCAAGTACGGTTCTAAGGAAAGGGATTAATCCACCTATTCCGCCCGGGGAGAACAGGCCATTCGCCAGGGAGATTCTGAAATTGCGGAGGCTTGGTTTGATCAAGCCGCTGAGTATTGGAAACAGGCTATAGCGCTTACTCCTGGTAATTATATTGAAGCACATAATTGGTTGAAGATCACGAGGCGTTTCGAATAAAAGAAGGCCCTTTTTATTTAGTTTATTAATTCTCTTATTTCGTTTAGTATATTATATATATATATTTGATATAATTACTATTAATT